TTTAGATAGTCCTTTGTGGCTTCGGTGGCGACTAGATCAACGCGTTATTGCTTCAAGAGAAGTTCCCATCGAAGTTCAGTATGAATCCTTGGGGACCTATCATGAGATTTATGGGCACTATATAATAGTAAGAAGTGTAAAAACAGAAATTCTTTGGATGTACATTCGAACAACTGTCGGTCATATTTCTCTTTTTCGAGAAATGGAAGAAGCTATACAAGGGTTTTGTCGAGCTCGCTGGTATCTCAGTTAAGTAATTCTATTACACCGGTGTGAATTCGGGTCTCTCCAGTTCAACTGGGACCCGAGTTCCCGAATTTCTATGTGAATTAAGATCGAGAAAAGGAAGTTTTTCAATCATTGACTCAAACTCATTGTTGAATCCCACTCATCAGAATATGGAGGTAGTTATGGACGAAGGAGTCAACCTAGTCTTTCACAAGAAAGTAATAGATGGAACTGCCATTAAAAGACTTATTAGCCGATTAATAGATCACTTCGGAATGGCACATACATCACACATTCTAGATCAAGTAAAGACTCTGGGTTTCCAGCAAGCCACTGCTACATCCATTTCATTAGGGATTGATGATCTTTTAACGATACCTTCTAAGGGTTGGTTAGTACAAGATGCTGAGCAACAAAGTTTGAGTTTGGAAAAACACCACCATTACGGGAATGTACACGCAGTAGAAAAGTTACGCCAATCCATTGAAGTATGGTATGCTACAAGTGAATATTTGCGACAAGAAATGAATCCTAATTTTAGGATGACCGACCCCTTTAATCCAGTCCACATAATGTCTTTTTCGGGAGCCAGAGGAAATGCATCTCAAGTACACCAATTAGTAGGTATGAGAGGATTAATGTCGGATCCTCAAGGACAAATGATTGATTTACCTATTCAAAGCAATTTACGCGAGGGACTGTCGTTAACAGAATATATCATTTCTTGCTACGGAGCCCGCAAAGGAGTTGTGGATACTGCTGTACGAACATCCGATGCTGGATATCTTACGCGCAGGCTTGTTGAAGTAGTTCAACACATTGTTGTACGTAGAACAGATTGTGGAACCCTCCGCGGGATTTCTGTGAGTCCTCGGAGGATGCCGGAAAGAATTTTTATTCAAACATTAATTGGTCGTGTATTAGCAGACGATATATATATAGGCTCACGGTGTATTGCCATTAGAAATCAAGATATTGGAATTGGACTTGTCAATCGATTCATAAGCTTTCGAATCCAACCAATATCCATCCGAACCCCCTTTACTTGTAGAAGTACATCTTGGATCTGTCGATTATGTTATGGTAGGAGTCCTACCCATGGTGACCTGGTCGAATTGGGAGAAGCTGTAGGTATTATTGCGGGTCAATCTATTGGAGAACCGGGTACTCAACTAACATTAAGAACTTTTCATACTGGCGGAGTATTCACAGGTGGTACTGCAGAACATGTACGGGCCCCCTCGAATGGAAAAATAAAATTCAATTTCAATGAGGCTTTGGTTCATCCCGCACGTACGCGTCATGGGCATCCTGCCCTTCTCTGTTCTATGGACTTGGATGTAACTATTGAGAGTGAAGATATTCTACATAACCTGACTATTCCGCCAAAAAGTTTTCTTTTGGTTCAAAATAATCAATATGTAGAATCAGAACAAGTCATTGCCGAGATTTGCGCGGGAACATCCACTTTCCATTTTAAAGAAAGGGTTCGAAAACATATTTATTCGGACTCTGAGGGAGAAATGCACTGGAGTACCGATGTGTACCATGCACCCGAATTTACATATAGCAATGTCCATCTTTTACCAAAAACAAGTCATTTATGGATATTATCAGGAGGTTCGTGCAGATCCCGCGGAGCTCCGTTTTCACTCCACAAGGATCAAGATCAAATGAATCCTCGTTCGACAGAAAGAGAACGAAGATATCTTTCGAGTCTCTCAGCTAATAATGATCAAATCAGATACAAATTCTTTAGTTCTTCTTTTTCTGGTAAAAAAAAAGACGATAGGAGTCCTGGTTATTCAGAAATGAATCGAATCATATGTACTCTTCATTGTAATCTCATATATCCTTCGATTCTACGTGAGAATTCTGATTTATTGGCAAAAAGGAGAAGAAATCGACTTGTCATTCCAGTCCAATCGAGTCAAGAACGAGAGAAAGAACTAATACCCCATTCAGGTATTTCGATTGAACTGCCCATAAATGGTATTTTCCGGAAAAAGAGTATTCTTGCTTTTTTTGATGATCCTCGATACAGAACAAAGAGTTCGGGAATTACTCAATATGAGACTATGGGGATGCACTCCATCGTTAAAAAAGAGGGTTTGGTTGATTATCGAGGAATCAACGAATTTAAGCCAAAATACCAAATGACAATAGATCGATTTTTTTTCATTCCCGAAGAAGTACATATTTTACCTGAGTCTTCTTCGATAATGGTACGGAATAATAGTCTGATTGGAGTAGATACACGAATCGCTTTAAATACAAGAAGCAGAGCGGGCGGATTAGTCCGAGTGGAGAGAAAAAAAAGGGGGATTGCACTTCAAATCTTTTCTGGAACTATCCATTTTCCTGGAGAGACAGATAAGATATCCTGGGACAGTGGCATCTTGATACCACCAGGAACAGGAAAAAGAAATTCTAAGGAATCCAAAAAATGGAAAAATGGGATCTATGTCCAAAGGATCACACCTACTAAGAAAAAGCATTTTGTTTTATTTCGGCCTGTAGTGACATATGAAATAGCGGACGGTCTCAATTTAGCAAGACTCTTCCCCCCGGATCTGTGCCAAGAAAAGGATAATATGCAACTTCAAATTGTCAATTATATTGTTTACGGAAATGGCAAACCAATTCGGGAAATTTCTGACACAAGTATTCAATTAGTTCGGACTTGGTTCATTTTGAATTGGGACCAAGACAAAAAAAGTGCTTCTGCCGAGGCGGCCCACGCTTCCTTTGTCGAAGTAAGGGCAAAAGGTCTGATTCGAGATTTCTTAAGAATCGACTTAGTGAAATCCCCTATTTTGGATCCGAGAAAAAGGAATGATCCGTCAGGCTCAGGATTGATCTCTGATAATGTCTCAGATCACACTAATATCAATCCCTTTTATTCCAAGCCAAAGATGAAACAATCGCCTAGGCAAAATCACGGAACTATTCGGACCTTGTTAAATCAAAATAAGGAATGCCCGTCTTTGATGATTTTGTCCGCATCTAATTGTTTTCGAATGGGTCCATTCAATGATGTAAAATCCCAGAATGTGATAAAAGAATCAATTAAAAAAGATGCTATAATTCAAATTAGGAATTCAATTGGCCCTTTAGGAACAGCCCTTCAAGTTGTGAACTTTGATTCATTTTACTATTTTATAACTCATAATCAGGTCTTGCTAACTAAATATTTGCAAGTTGAAAATTTAAAACAGACTTTTCAAGTACTTCAATATTATTTAATGGATGAAAGCGGGAGGATTTATAATCCGGATCCCCGCAGTAACATCGTTTTGAATTCATTCAATTTGAGTTGGTATTTTCTGCCTCACAATAATTATGAAAATTCTTGTGAAGAAATATCTACAATAGTTAGTCTTGGACAGTTTATTTGTGAAAATGGATGTATAGCCAAAAATGGACCATACCTAAGATCGGGTCAAGTTTTGATTGTTCAACTTGACTCTGTAGTAATAAGATCTGCTAAGCCTTATTTGGCCACTCCAGGAGCAACTGTTCATGGACATTATGGAGAAATCCTTTATGACGGAGATACAGTAGTGACATTTCTATATGAAAAATCGAGATCCGGTGATATAACGCAGGGTCTTCCAAAAGTGGAACAGGTGTTAGAAGTGCGTTCAGTTGATTCAATATCGGTGAACCTAGAAAAAAGAGTTGAGAATTGGAACGAGCATATAACAAGAATTCTTGGATTTCCTTGGGGATTCTTGATTGGGGCTGAGCTAACTATAGTGCAAAGTCGGATCTCTTTGGTTAATAAGATCCAAAAGGTTTATCGATCCCAGGGGGTCCAAATCCATAATAGGCACATCGAAATTATTGTACGCCAAATAACATCCAAAGTGTTGGTTTCAGAGGATGGAATGTCTAATGTTTTTTTACCTAGAGAACTAATTGGATTGTTGCGAGCGGAACGGACGGGGCGCGCTTTGGAAGAATCGATCTGTTACAAGGCCTTCCTATTGGGAATAACAAGAACATCTTTGAATACTCAAAGTTTCATATCCGAAGCGAGTTTTCAAGAAACTGCTCGAGTTTTAGCTAAAGCGGCTCTCCGGGGTCGTATTGATTGGTTGAAAGGCCTAAAAGAGAACGTTGTTATAGGCGGGATGATACCCGTTGGGACCGGATTCAAGGGCTTAGTACACTGTTCCAAGCAACATAAAAGCATTCCCAAGAATAAGCACTTTTTCGAGGGGGAGATCAGAGATATTTTGTTCCACCACAGAGAATTATTTGATTCTTGCATTTCAAAGAATTTCCACGATACACCAGAACAATCATTTAGAGTATTTAATGATTCCTAAAAGAAAGAAAAGTCAAAAGTCGTTTTTTAATAAAAAAACTCTCTAGGCCCTTTGATGGGGTCATGAAAAAACAGATAATAACAAATAGACGGTAGCGATTTGGATCGGATATCGACACGGCCAATCTCCGGGAAAAGGTTCCGTTGGAACAATTATTTAGCTCAGGGCACCTCGCCGCTTTTTTTTTTTTTCAAAAAAAGCGGAAAATGTGGGGAGAAATGACAAGAAGATATTGGAACATCAATTTAGAAGAGATGATGGAAGCAGGAGTTCATTTTGGTCATGGTATTAAAAAATGGAATCCTAGGATGGCGCCTTATATTTATGCCAATCGTAAAGGTATTCATATTACAAATCTTACTAAAACCGCGCGTTTTTTAGCAGAAGCTTGTGATTTAGTTTTTGATGCAGCAAGCCGGGGGGGGCAGTTTTTAATTGTTGGTACCAAAAAGCAAGCAGCTGCTTTAGTAGCACGGGCTGCAATAAAGGCTCGGTGTCATTATGTTAATAAAAAGTGGCTTGGTGGTATGTTAACGAATTGGTCCACTACAGAAACGAGACTTCATCAGTTCAGGGACTTGAGAACGGAACAAAAGACAGGGAGACTTAACCGTCTTCCAAAAAGAGACGCGGCTATATTGAAGAGACAATTATCTCACTTGCAAACATATCTGGGTGGGATTAAATATATGACCGGTTTGCCCGATATTCTAATTATCCTTGATCAGCAAGAAGAATATACGGCTCTTCGAGAATGTATTACTTTGGGAATTCCAACAATTTGTTTAATCGACACCGATTGTGACCCCGATCTTGCAGATCTTCCGATTCCAGCAAATGATGACGCTATGGCTTCAATCCGATTAATTCTTAACAAATTAGTATTCGCGATTTGTGAGGGTCGTTCTAGCTCTATACGAAATCCTTGATTAATAATAAGATTAAGAGAAATAAATTCTTTTTCGAACTCCATAGATTTATGGAATCGGTTACTACTTTTGAATCGCATAAAAGAGATCAAAATGGATGGAGATGCTGTGTGATTGGTTAGTATACAAAATAGAAAATTCAACTAAGCAAGTCAAAAAAGAGATGGTTGAATCAAAATAATTCCTTTTAAAGTTCGATTTATGTGAGAGGGCAATATGGATGTTCTATCATGTTCCAACAACACACTAAAAGGGTTATACGACATATCTGGTGTGGAAGTAGGCCAACATTTCTATTGGCAAATAGGAGGTTTTCAAGTCCATGGCCAAGTACTTATTACCTCTTGGGTTGTAATTGCTATCTTATTAGGTTCAGCCAGTATAGCTGTTCGGAATCCACAAACAATTCCAAATGACAGTCAGAATTTCTTCGAATATATCCTTGAATTCATTCGAGATGTTAGTAAAACCCAGATTGGAGAAGAATATGGTCCATGGGTTCCTTTTATTGGAACTATGTTTCTATTTATTTTTGTTTCTAATTGGTCAGGAGCTCTTTTACCGTGGAAACTCGTAGAGTTACCTCACGGGGAGTTAGCTGCGCCCACCAATGATATAAATACTACTGTTGCTTTAGCTTTACTCACGTCAGTAGCCTATTTCTATGCGGGTCTTAGCAAAAAGGGGTTAGGTTATTTCAGTAAATACATACAACCAACCCCAATCCTTTTACCCATTAACATCTTAGAAGATTTCACAAAACCTTTATCCCTTAGTTTTCGACTTTTCGGAAATATATTAGCCGATGAATTAGTAGTTGTTGTTCTTGTTTCTTTAGTACCTTCAGTCGTTCCTATACCTGTCATGTTCCTGGGATTATTTACGAGTGGTATTCAAGCTCTTATTTTTGCAACGTTAGCTGCGGCTTATATAGGCGAATCCATGGAGGGTCATCATTGACTAGTTTTCAAACTAGTCATTTTTTTATCTTAGGCCAAGGTACTGGATGCGGGACTCGAGATAATCGGCTTATGAAATAAAAAGGGGAAAGAGATAACGATCTCTTTCCTAAAATTTTGATTTGATGACCCATTCCATTTCTAATTTAGATAATACCTAGCCCCTTTTCTATTAATATTTTCTTTTGTTCAATTGAACAAAAGAAAATATTAATAGAAAAATTATTGCATGAACTCTTCAATCACGCAAATACTGATATTTCTATGCAATGGTTTGGATCGTCCCTGTATACAATCTACATGTAGGATACTGATAAATAAAAGAAAGAATAAGAAGAAGAAGTTAAAAAACGAAATTCATAAAAAATGACTTGGTTAGCAAGGGCGGATCTAACCCAGGGATGTGGAATCTAATGGCTAGAATTCAACTCTTGACTGGTTCAAAAAGAATTTTAGAATCCGGGTGAGTCACCGATACGAAGAGTTTGTTTACGTTATGGAAGAAAGACATGTATATGTGATATTAGATATTGACTAGTTATATATGATCTAAAGATATATCTAATCCGCCCTACTATGAATTAAGATGAGGATTCCCATATAAGTCTTTTCCTTTCATCTGTAACGAACTATGAATTGAATGAAACAAGATGAAATCAATAAAAAGAACAAAGAATTCAACTAATGCTTCGGAACAAAGAGCTGGAAGAACAAAAAAAGTTGTATGGATTCACAAAAATCTCGTCGATAATATAAGAACTAAAAAAGAGCTATACTATAGAAGTAGTTTGGACGATTCAATAATATTAGTCCATTACTTGAATTGGCAGTTATTAGTTATTTCGTCTGGCTGAATCTTATTGAGGGGATAATGAAATCATAATTCCTTGGATGATTGTATCATTAACCATTTTTTTATTTTTTTGTGAGGAACTTATCATGAATCCACTGATTTCTGCCGCTTCCGTTATTGCTGCTGGATTAGCTGTCGGGCTTGCTTCTATTGGACCTGGAATTGGTCAAGGTACTGCTGCGGGACAAGCTGTAGAA